GAACAAGGAAAGTCACTCAATATGCCACCTATTCCCCAGGTTTGTCACTATAAATATGCCACCAACTCGCAAGGTTTGTCAGATTAAGATGCACCATGTTTCGCAGAAATCCTATTCTTTCGCCAGGTTTCGAATAGAGTTTGTCCAGGATCGATCTGAAAGTACTGCTTCTTCGAAAGCAGGTGTAGGAGTTTGATAAAACAAAGCCAGGCTGAGAAGCAAAAAGCTCTACATCAAGGATCGGGCAGTTTATCGAGGTTACGAAGTAACTCAACTTCAAGGTCTGAAAGAGGCTCAACTTCAAGGAATCGGGTGTGAAATAGCTCGAGCGTTAGCGAGAGGTCTGAAAGTCTCGACTGAAAGGAGAGGAAAGCTTCTGGCTCAAGCTTGGATTTGGTTTTTTGTCTCCACCGAGGGGCTGTTAAGTTGATAGCTAGAGGGGCTACGTTACTCTCCCTTGCGGGATCGGAATGCGATCGCTCAGATTCCTTAGTGGTTAGTCAGATTCAGCTCGTGTTCTGTCCGAGTAAAGCAAAGATTCCGTTCGTGGTGGCAGAACTGGAGGAAAGCAAAGCGTTCGTTGTACATCGAATAAAGAAAGCATTAGCTCAAGCTCTACCATCGTAGTACGAGGCAAGTGAAAGCGAAAGAGCAAAGAACGCAATCTGAGTTTGAGTAACCCGTTCGCCTGGCGTTATAAAACTAGATCCCTCTTCACTGCCAATGGAACTAGAAAGATGTAAGGCTAAGAAACTCCAAAACGGGAGTTCAAGCTTGAAAGCTGCCCTCATTCCTCCCTTCTAGCTATTCTTCTTATTTAATCTAATTCCGTCAAGATAAGATCTTCCCGCTGCGATCTTCCTAAACAGGATTGAACTATATTATGTTATGCTATTCTCCTGCCCCCAATCCCTTGCTGATGTGATGTCTTTTACTTCGCACTGACGCCATTGTGTTTGCGTGAAGCTCGAGAGTCAACAAATGCAGGAATAGCTCCTCTGATGACTCAAGCAGAGTTGGTTTATGATTCCCTGGCCTAGGTAAGGGTAAGGGTGCTTTCGGCTTTCGATATAGGAAGCAAGCAACCTGTTTGAGTCGTAATAGCTCCTGCCCTGGGCTTTTTAGATAGTTCACTCTGCTTCGGGGCGGGCCGGCTTTCGAGTTGAAACTCCGCTCCTCGAAAAAAGAGCTTTAATAGCTCGTCTTCGGAGGTTTCTGGCTTTTGAGTTCCCTTTCTCTGTTTGAGAGAGCTCCTTGACCTGGGCTCTCAACGCTTATAGGCTTGTGGTATAGTGCAGTTCGTACTCGTATCAAGCTGCGGTCTCCGCCCCTTTCGATTATTAGTAGGGGCTCGTGCCTTCGTTCCGTCGGTATAGGTATACCGTCACCGCCTCGAAGTCCCGTCAATTGAGTGCCGTCAGTCAGTGTTCTCAAATCCCAGACCCCCCTAGTCTCCGGCGAGTGGAGGACGAAGGGCGTTTCCGCTTTTCTGCCAAAGGAGCTCGTGTAATTCTCAGAAGAATACACCCACTAGCAGACGTTTTTGCTAAGAAGTTCTTTTACCAACAGCGCTCGCTGACTGAAAAGCTTTACTAATAGGGGGGACTGGACACCGATACCGCCAAGATGGCATCAAGAGCGATTAAGTGTGGCTTGCTTGATAAGGGAAACAGAAGACATCCCTCAAAGCCCCATTAACGCAAAACAACTCGATCCCTACGTTTTTAAATTACCAGAAGCTCTTAGCTATACTATAATAAAGGCTAAGGGGTATTACTTGACTGAAAGAGTACTCATATTATGGGAAGCTTCCCCTTCTAACATCTGACTTATATACAGGTCAACATCGACTTAAGAAGCACGAATACATATAGTAGCTACCTCGGGGGAGGGATGAGAGTAGTGTTATTTAGTTTTATGAGGGTAGCTGCCTATTGCAGGAGTTCCTGACCTGAAGGGACACCAGCAAGCTGCTACTGAATGTAAACAAAGTCAAGGGGATGGAATCAACTCAATAGAATTAGGTATTTTATATGACTTCTGAAGTGACTAAACGAAGTTAAGGATTGATTCAATACCAAATCCCAGATCCCTATAGACAACTAATGGTAGGGGCCCCAACGCCCATCGTGAACTACGTTCATTGCTCGGGCAATGAAAGACCTTGTCTTGTCTCTTTTGAAGGAAGACCTGTGCGCTTTCCCTTTGGCGGGCCTATAATCGCGAGTGAATCCTTTGTGCCCAGAAACTACTACTTCACCTGATCGGCAACCCTGGGATTCCTAGTGAAAACTACACCTTCATCTCGATCAAAGGTGGGATCCCAGATCGCTTGAAGCTTCCTATTCGCCTTTCGGCTAGCACTTGGGATCGTTCAAAAATCAATTTCCCTGGAGCTAGGAAAAACCCCTATTTACCGGGTCTGGGATCGATTTCAACTCGGATCTTGCCTGGTCTTTCTCGCCTTTCTATACTATGCCTTTCATCGTGAACTACTAAATCGACTCCTCTTGTTGGCAAAGAGAAATCTAGAAGGAGAACTCCCAGCTCTGGAGCTGATTGAATGATTCTTGTTCACTGCTAAGCTAATCGTTCTGTCCTACTTGACTTTATGTTGATACCTCACCCTAGGGTTAGGAGCTGGCTTAAGCCATGCCCTTACTTGACTCCCAAGACCGGATACGCAGCTAAGAAGAGAAAGAGCTTATCCCTCGGGTCAACTTTTGATTTTAGCTTTAGAGAATCTAGTGAAAGCAGAACCCGCGCCTTAAGGAAGAGTAGGAGAAGTTGGCAAGTAGATTCCCATTCCCTGGGCTACGAAACTCTTCTTCCCATCTCGAAGAGAAATGGGTTAACAAGAGCAAGTAGTAAACTAACCATCCTCTAAGAAGGAAGTAAGCTGCCCTCTAATCCTAACAACTACCGTATTGGTCCTACCCTCGGGTGATTTCCCCTCTTCTTCTTTTTTTACATTACATGAGACCATGAGTTCAGAGTCGACTTGAGCGAGAAGAGCTTCTGAAACAAAAGCAAGAACTGCTCCTATGGCAAAAAGACTAGCAGCAGATTTTGTACCAGCAAAAGCAGAGTGAGCAGCTTCACATCCTAGTGCCCACGATTCCAAGGTAAAGTCGGGGATCCTATTATTCCGAATCCGTAAGAACTCTTCCTCCTCTTTCCAAATGACAGCTTCTTCTTCTTCTTTTTCCTTGTTTAGAGCCTTGAGAAAGACTTGTGAGAACATCAGTAATAGCCATTTCCCCTCAGCCTGGTGTGAACTCCTAACCTACTGATCTTCATCCAACAGCTAACTCGATGGCACTTTGGTTGCCACAAAGAAATTTCTATCTCCGAATCTAAGCTACCTCATCACAGTCAATTAGTCTATTTATCCCAGCCAGGGGTTGTTCCAGAGAGAATTCCTACGGCATCAACAGGAAAGCGGGAAGGGCTTCTTCTAGCTCCTATTTCGATGAAAACCAAGGATGGCACGAATCGCCCATTAGCCCCAGTTGAACAAGAGAGCATTGAATTCTTCTTTCTCTCGGCGCCTTAATTAAAGCTTTTTGATAGAAGACCAGATCGAGGGAAGGTACCGGACAATCAAAGAAAGAAGCCAGCTTAAAAAAAAGCACCCTGGTCGAAGCGAAGCGCATGCGATGAGGGAAGAGAGAGACCACCAATGCAAGTGGATCGACTTAAGCATCGATTTCGAAGGCGACAACATGAAGCATGAAAATAGAGCCAGCCACTTTTCTCGTTAATAATGTTACAAGCAACAACGAGAAAATACGCTCTTGGATGCATGCATGCCCCTATCCCCCACCCATCGTCCTGATCTTGGCTTGCTTCTTTGTTCTTGGCTACTGCTTGGTTAACTATTGCGAATTATTTAATGGTAGAAAGAAATCCTTCTTCCTTCCCGCATCGCATCCTAGAGGGGCCGCTCGGACGAATAAAGTCAAGTAGGGAATGGGATAGAGTTCGAGTGAGGCATCAACCATAGATTGCGGAACTTTCGAGATGCTTCCTTGCGAAAGCCAACGGAGTCTGTAACTCAACCTTCTCATCCATGGGAGGATTCCATATTCGATGATAAATGTCAATCGAGGGCAACCTCATTTCCAGAGATAGAATCAGGCTGCACAGAAGGGGAAAAGCCCTCCTACTGAGCAAGATCATTAATGAATAAGGAAGCACTTAACTTAGGGCAGCCAGTCTCACTTCACGCAGCATAGCGCCTTGCTATTTGCATTCATCCTTGTAACTTACCGAAGTGAGGAAAGCCACATTGGGGATCGCGAGTCGGGAGGGTGGCGAAGATATTGTGTGTGTCAGCGAAGTCTTTCCGGGGAGCACGGGTTGGAAGCATGAGCGATGAGCTTCTCGACTTCGTTTTATTAAGGTGCCGAGGACAGACGTAGATGCCCAGAAGGAGCTGTGAGGGAAAAGTCCGATTGTTGACGATTTTAAACAGACGAAATCAGATCGTAAAATAGAGAAGGATTTGCCGCCTTCCTTGAAATGGGAATAGCCCTTACTGTGGATATCTTCTACTGACGAGCAAGAGTAGAGCTAGCATAATACAGTATTAAATAATAAATGGCATGGCGCACATCTTCTGTTCGAGAATCCCCTGCAAGTCTTTTCGCCTTATCCGCAGCAGCTGTTACAGAATCCCTTTGAAGGGACCTAGAAGAGAAGATCGGACATGAAACTGAAGCAAGGGATGACCCCTAAGCATAAATAAGTGCTGGTCGAGAATTGCCTTTATAAACAAAGCCCTACTTCCTTGCAATGACTGCCGCCAGAGGGATAATTGCCACGCTAGGAGTAACGGTATAACACTTCTCTAAAGGCAAAGATAGGCCTTATTACGTTTAGATTCATTTCCTTTATTGCCCCAGGCTTGCTTATCAGAACGGAGAGGATAATTCCTTGGGCTTGTTTTCGACGAAGGCTAGAATACGTTAGATATAGTACAAGTGTCAAAGAGACGATTTTTTCATGTGAACAGACCATTCTCAACTGTTCTCTGTTCCTTAAGCGGAAGAGGGGATTTCTTTCTGGCTGTCCTAACAAGGCAAATAGCCTAAGGACGGGACTGCTTCCTGCTTGAGAATCAGCTGTTCGGGATTACGTTGTTGATTGACCTAAGGATGGGATAGGAATGAATGATGGCAGCCAATTCCCTTATAAAAGGAAAATATAGAAGAGAGCTGTGGGACTGAAGAAGCTCATGCCATCTCGTGATCTTAGATGCGGCATTAGCGGTCTTATAGGAGGAAGCGGTGCATCAAATTTAGTAAGTGTTCCATTAGGGGCTAATGTCTCCATATCTGGAGTTAGAGTGATTGTTAAAAGGAAGCTTTTTAACAATTAGATTAGGATCGGAGAAATAAGCCAAGGAAAGGAAGAAGCCCACTACTTACTTATATATAAAGAATTACCTGCCTCTAAAGGCTTTGAGCAAGAAAAGGGATTGATATAGAGCATCGTGCTGATCGATGCGCGAAATGCCCGTTTTTCTAGTAAGCTAGTCGTAAAAAGATCTGCTAGCTATGGAGAAAGTCTCCCGTCGACCAGTTCTATTCCTTTAGGAAAAACCTCATCCTCATCCGGACAGGGCCTAACCTAAGTGTGGGACCGGTAAGGAAGATAGAGATATTCTTTACCAATGAAAAATAAGAGTATAAAAAAAAGGTTATCATAAGTGAGCCGGTAAGACGAGATAGCTCGAGACGAAAGGGGCTGTGGAATCATTAGCCGAAGCCCATAAAGAAATTGGTAACCCCAAGTCTTATAAAGCTGGAGGTCTTCTCATTAGGGCATCAATCTCATGTAAAATAACCCTTCTTCCTCCCTTACGGGGCGCTAACTATCAGGGGATGGGGACAAGCCAGTCAGCCCAAGCAATCAAGTTACAAAGCGAAGCACTTATCTTTGGCTAGGAAAGCCGGGAGAAGACTGACAACTATATAGGAATGCGAGTAGGCCAATAGATGAGGAGCAGAAAGGGAAAGAAAAGAAGATAGAGGGCTAAGAAAGAGACCCTTGCTTTCGGGCAATGATTCCGACTTTCAGAAAGAACGGAGAGTGAGAAGAAAGAACTCTACTTACCTTCAGTAGGACAGGAAAGTTCTCTTTTCAACCGCTAAAAGTATATTAGAAGGGGAGAAGTCGACTCACTTCACTCCGATTGACCCAAGGTAAATTATAACTGCAAATAGCGTATAAGAGAGAAGGGTAAAGCCCTAGCAAACTATCTTGACTTTGCATCTTTTCCACGAAAGAAAGGTAGCTAAGCGCGAGAGGAGCTGGCAAAGTTTGATAAACCCTTGAAAGCGAGCGGGGTATAAGATGGTCCGAAGGACGTTCTAAGCCTTCACTTCAATAGGAAGAGGGGCTAAAGGCAGTCGCAGACTGAAAGCCTACGCCCAAAAAACAGCCAAAATGACCCTTCTTTCGTGGTTCGTGGGTTTGTGGCGCATATAATTCCATTTTCACAGGCTAACAAGCTATATCATTTTTACCTTCTGAATTACATAATTAAATGGATGTCGACATGACATCAATTGTTCCAGGCTCCGTAGGGTCTTAGTTTCACTACCTTAGGTCCAGAGGAGGTTACCGCCAGGATCAGTTGATTGAATGTCTGCCTTCGGAAAGGCTCAAGCGAAAGGCACAAGGATAGGATTCCTTAAGTGGTCAGCTCAAAGCAGCGAAAGAAGGTCAGGTCGTCAAGTGAAAGCTCGAAAGCATACGACGAAAGCTCAGCTCAAGGTGCAATCCAAGCAAAGTGAGAAGAGCAGGCGAAAGCAAGGGAGGTTCCCCAGTGACATCCTCAAGTCAACGAGTTAGGAGCTCATACCGGGGAATAGAAGAAGCTGTAATTGCTCCTGTTGAATGAGTTTCAGTTGGAAGAGGGGGCATTAGCGGTTTAGGAATCGATCTAGCTGCTTTGACTAGTGGGAAAACTTGAATAGTAAGGGCTATGCGCAATCAACAAAAATCGTATTCTCGAACACCGCCTTTCTTTCTCCTATTGCAACTGCTATTGATACTTCTACAGCTTCCTTTTCTGTCACAAGCCATTCTAACACTTGCTTCTTGCTTTGAAAGCTGTTTTGAACTTGTCTGAGAAGGGCTATTTCCTGCCGAGTGGAATGGTCCTCGTATGTATGAAGAAAACAATGAAAGCAGCCTCGGAGGAACCGGCAGAATAGATCTAAACCAATCAGAGGTCCTTGGCCCATCAGGGATTGGGACACCAGTCTAATTCCTCATCTCTAAGCAATTGGTTGTAGTAGGTGATGAGGTCCTTCTCTAATTTCATGAGGAAGTCCGAATGTTTATGAGTCAGGGCCCGCTGGATGCCCTCTAGCCGGGTCGGTGCTTGTTGTGAGTTTCCGAAAACTGCCTTATTCCAATCCTTAAACGCTACTGAGGGTGCAGAAGTGATAGAATGGCCACTTGAACGGATAGACTTGCTTGCTTTCTTATGCTAGAACCTGACAATCTCTATCACTAGAACAAGGGACTGAGTCCTACAATGCTGTCTTCCTTGCTGGCTGGAAGGTTAGCTGGTTTATAACCTTCTTCTTACTCTTCCCATACTTCTATTGATTCTCCCAGGGGTTTAGTTATTAACTACTTGCTAGCGGGGTACAGGCTTAGATGGTTTGCGGACTCTACCCTTACTGGGTTAACTTACTGACTCTCAAGACCGGTTATAGGTTAGAGCGCTGGACGGATGCTAGCTCTTCTCTTTGCAAGAAGGTTTGTATGAGAAAGAAATTCAATTTATAGAGTGAGATTCGTGTGCAGCTGATGAAATAGCTAGGGTTGATGATATAACTCTAACAACGGTTATTGCTAAGACTGGTTTTTCTCTTCCGTCTGTGGGATTTGCCCTTCAAACAAGCCTATGAATAACATCAATGCCATTCATTCGAGGTGATAAGTTAAATTCTATCACATCACTTTGTGGTGTGGTATGCGGCGGAGTTAGTGTACCCGGGGGTTAAGTTTTACCAAGTATGCGATTCTGGGTGACGACATTGTCATCGCAGATCGATTGGTAGCGGTACAATACCGAAAACTCATTGAACAACTTGGTCTATCTATATCTTTAAATAAAACCTTGTTGTCTGAGTCGGGTACCTGTGAGTTCGCTAAGCCTTCGCTCGGGGGCGGGAATTCCCCCTAGTAGGAGTAGTAGTCTTGGGCAGAGAACAGCCCTTTGTTATCTCGGCATCTATTACTATTCTTTTTAAGTAAAGAAGGTAAAGGCGTTCTTTCGCTTTCCTGGCGTATGTTGTCTTTTCGGAGCTAGCGAAGCAAGGTAGGAGTTCATACCCGACAAGATCCGAGATCAGAGCCATCAGTCAAGGAACTGATTGCCCTAAGCCGACGGTTTCGAATCCACATGGGAAAGAGCCGGTAGCGCAGGTTCGATTCCTGCTGGATGCACGTTCCACGTGCAGTTCAATATTTATGTGAGAACTTTTTTATTTGTTTACAGATTCTGCCCGTCGAATATTTACTCGCAAGAAGAAAGGTACGCAGTCACTCGTGCGAACTTCCATGTTTACTATTAAAAAAAAAGAAGATTGATCCTAATCAAATTAGATCTTCCCTAAAGGAAGCTTGCAAGCAAGGCCTTTCTGTCACTTTGTTGAGTAGTGAGCGAGCTAAAGTAAAGCCAAGTAGAATAGTTGGCTTGGATCAAGAGGGCTCGGTCGAACCAGTTTTCATTCACTTCCTCCTCAGTCAGAGGGAGGGGTGTCACTTTAAGATAAGCTTTTTTCTCTATCGCATGCTGTCTTTCTTTGACACTCTTACCGGTCCCTCTTCTTCGATTGGTTAGGTTCGCTCTTCCTCTCTAGGATGGGTTCTCTCTCATTTTATGCTTTCTTCTCTCTGGCATGGTACCGTACCTCTTCTTCTTTTCACGGTCTCTCCGCAACGGGAAAGAAAGTGTGCCAAGTCGCTTGCCCAAAGCATTGAACATACAGAATTAAGGCATTACATTACATACCCAGGCGGAAATGGTACACTATCGATCCAAGCCGGATAGGGTTTACGATACCGATAAGATGGACGAGACACGTGGTGATGGAAATCTTGAACGTTCTTGAGAATGAAATCTCGCAGCTCCGTAATACTATTCGGCATTGTTTCGTAACCCGTGTCATTTTTACAAGCCGAATTTACCCCTTTAGTAGATCGTGAGCGGGTCTGGTGAAGTTTGGGGAATCCTGTAATCATAGAAAACTTTTTGTCTATATCGACAATGACTCGTGGTAAAGACAAGATAGACTTTGACCAGACCCTCTGCGTGCATAATGAAAAAAGAAAATAAAGACTTCCCCCGGCTCCACCAAGCACGCGGCTGATCGTCTCACTTCAACCTAAACAACCACAACTAGATCTATTCCGTGAACAGTCTCTTTCTCAGCCAAAGTCTCTTTCGAGACCTTTCCATCATGACCTTTGGAAGAAACTGGCTCTCCCATGGGAACTGATTAGATAACGCGTTCGCACCGTTCAATTGAATCAAAGAAGCCTTCCTTTGGTTCTACCTTTCTCTCTGGTTGAGTACCTTTTTTCTATGTAAAAATTGAATAGTGCGATGTAATAGATTCAATGACAGCGTCCTTCTTTCGGTCTTGATTGGATTCTTCCATGGGGTATGGAGGTTGCATGGCGGGACTCCCAACTGATTGAATAGGTGATTTCCGATCTAAAATGGTCGAGGAGTAGGCCTTGGCAACAGCAACCTTTTCTCCTGTCTTTCTTTCCGTTTTTGTCTTCCACATGCTTACTCGATGGGATCCTCTTCCCTTCTCTTTTCTAAAATAAAATGCCTGATTGGTCCGCAATCAGTTACTGATGCTTTGTTGAATGAATAAGAAGCTTTTTTCAAGATTATTTGTTCCTTCCGGCTCACTCCTCACCGAAACCAGAAGGCACACTACCGGGAAAGTAAGATAGCTTC